TTTTTAGGCCCATTTTGTTCTTTCTTTTTAGGCCCATTTTGTTCTTTCTTTTTAGGCAATTGAGCTTTTAATTTAGACCATATTGATTGAGCTTTAAATTTAGACCATTTGAATTCATCTTTTAATTCAGACCATCTCCTCTTAGATAAAGTGTAGTGAGAATGACCTCTTAACCAGTTTTTCCATGGATTCGTTCGAAAATTTCTAAGTTTCTTATTCTTTAATTCGGTCTTATTCTTTAATTCGGAATGAAAGATTCCTTGTCTTTCCAAAGACTCCTTTAGTGCAGTCTTAAGAAAAGACGTTCCGCGATATTGAAGAACAGATCTTAACTTATCACTAACTTGGCTTTGTGATAATTTGTAAAATACATATACTTGTGACAGGGAAGAGAAATCTGGCGAGGCAACAAATTTCAGAAAATCCTTACCAAAAAAAATGCTTTTTTTCTTTGTTTTTTCAGTATAGATTCTCGGAATATTAATGATAGATAGAACGATATCTAGGCCTATTTGGTATATTTTTTCAATCAAACAGTTTTGAAAATAATGAAATTTATTTATTAATCGAACCTTTCTTCTTTTGAACATTTTCCAAATATTTTTTGGTGATTCTCCATTTTTATTTAGTCCGGGAGTTACTTTTATTTTTTCTTTTCTAAGTATTTCTATTTGATTGTTTATTGTGTTTGTTCTATCCATCATATTTTTGATTTCTTCTTCGAAATTTGACAAAGCTGTAGATTCAATTTCACTAAATGATTCCTGAATTATCTCATTGCTGATTATAGAATCTTTTTCTTTTTTAGTTTCACTCGATTCATCTACTCTTCTAAATCTCCCCCTTTTTTTGATTCTCGTCTTGGCAAAATTTTTTATAACCTTTTTACCTTTTTTGCCACATTTTATGATCCATTTTATTAGAACCTTGCTATATTTTATTAGAACCTTGATACATTTTATTAGAACCTTGATACATTTTCTTAGAACCTTGATACATTTTCTTATATAAAAAAAAAAGATCTTTGACCTTCTTAGGAAGATCCTAAATTGTTTACCTATTGGCTTTAGTTCGTTCAAAATGGGCTCAAAAAACCGTTTAAAGGACCGTTCCTCTACCGGATCACCAAACGGAAAGCTAGCGAGTTCCCACGACAAAGGCCTTATAAAAAGAGATTCATGGGCTGGCTGGCTTAACCTTTCGGCATCATACGGTGTGTGCCAAGCTTTCAAAGAAAAAGGACATAAAACTTTGATCTGAAACCCGTCCTCGAACCAATACTCCGGCCAATTAGTCCACCATATTCCCCCGGGTGAAACATTACCGATATTGTCGCTTAGTAAATGAACCTCTTTTTTCCAGTCCTCGAAATCCTCAGACCACTCGGGCTTTTGGAATAATAAGAAACGGAAAATATTTTTCACTATTATCAATAAAGGCAATCTAACATATTTTCTCAAAATTGATTGAAAAAATAAGAAAGAACTTCGTACTCCGAGCCCATTGTCAATGTGAGTCTCCCATTCGTCGATTGCCTCCCACTGTTTAACTTCTTGCTCTACCTCCGACAACTCCTTGTGCTCTTGCTTCCTCTTCTTGTTCACCCTCCGGAGGTTTAGGAATTTTAGGAATTTTCTGCCTGCATTTCTTATCTTTAGTTTCAGTATTTCCCTTTCGATCCATTCTTTCCTTTTTTTCCTTTCTTTCCTTTCTTTCCTTTCTTTTTCGTCTATCTTCCTTTCTTTTTCGTCTATCTTCCTTTCTTTCCCTTTTTCCCTTTTTTTCCTTTCTTTCCTTTCTTTACTTTCTTTACTTTCTTTACTTTCTTTACTTTCCTTCCTTTCTTTACTTTCTTTCCTTTCTTTTTCGTCTATCTTCCTTTTTGTTTTTGCAAGGGGGCCTTTTTTGCTTATTAATATTTTAAACCTATCTATCCATTTTTTAACAAAGGCCTTCACGTGTCTAAACTTGAAATAAATATCCAGTCTACTTGTCGTGAAGCCATAAAAAAGAGGGGAATGCAAATAAGGTTCAACCCATCTTAAAGACAGGCGTTTACGCTGTAGGGAGCGCATAGAACCTTGGATTATACCCGTATTATAATTGTCCCAGCTCGAAAACTCGTATTTAACAATTTCATTTTCGTCCTCTTTCCTTAGCTTCTGAAAAAGTCCATCCCTATTCATAATATCATTCTTAATCTTCTCCTCACTCTCCTTCTGAATCTCCTCTTTAGTCTTTTTCTTTTTTTGAGTCTTTTCATCAATCTTAGTATCTGTTTTTTGAGTCTTTTCATCAATCTTAGTATCCGTTTTTTGATCATCAATCTTAGTATCCGTTTTTTGAGTCTTTTCATCAATCTTAGTATCCGTTTTTTGATCATCAATCTTAGTATCCGTTTTTTGAGTCTTTTCATCAATCTTAGTATCCGTTTTTTGATCATCAATCTTAGTATCCGTTTTTTCAGTCTTTTTATCAATCTTAGTATCCGTTTTTTCAGTCTTTTTATCAATCTTAGTATCCGTTTTTTCAGTCTTTTTATCAATCTTAGTATCCGTTTTTTCAGTCTTTTCATCTTTTTGAGCAGCTTTCTTCTTCTGACTCTCCCTCCTCCTCTTCGTCGTCATCGAGGTTTGCGTATTACTTAGATTAATCTCTTTAATTTTGTATGAGCCAATCTCATAGTCATTTTCCTTCTCATCGTCCTTCCTCTTAGGAGCGGTTAGAGTATCGACTTTTAGCTCCTTCTGCAGCTCGGTGATTAATAGCCAGTCCCATCGAGGGACTTTTTTGCAAATGTTTTCATCCAAACCCAAGTCTTGAAGCTGACCGTACTCTATTAGCTTTCTCTGCTTTTTTTCCTCTTCCGAATAAACTCTTCCGTCCCTTTTACCATGAAATAATTTGAAAAAAGGATTAGAAAACAATTTGCTTTTTTCTAGTCGTTGAAATAATTTGTCCAAAGGATTAGAAAACAATTTGCTTTTTTCTAGTCGTTGAAATAATTTGTCCAAAGGATTAGAAAACAATTTGCTTTTTGCTAGTCGTTGAAATAATTTGAAAAAAGGATTAGAAAACAATTTGCTTTTTTCTAGTCGTTCTTTTCTGTCTCGTAGCCCGCGCGTTCTCAGTTCATATTTTGGGGAATGGGGAAGGCAACCTGGAAGAAGGGTATCAATCATGCGATTTATATCAAAGAGTTTTCTAACTCTAGGTTGAATAATCTCTCCTTCTCTAGGTTGAATAATCTCTCTTTCTCTAGGTTGAATAATCTCTCTTTCACGAGATTTGAAAGTTTTCCTATTTTTTCTCCTACGAGCTTGAGATTTGAAAGTTTTCCTATTTTTTCTCCTACGAGCTTGAGATTTGAAAGTTTTCCTATTTTTTCTCCTACGAGCTTGAGATTTGAAAGTTTTCCTATTTTTTCTCCTACGAGCTTGATATTGTAAAAATTTACTATATAAACGCTTTGCAATCTTTTTTCTTCTGCGAGGTTGATATATTTTCTTAAATGCATTCGGGAGGGCCTCAAGAAAGGAATCGAAAAAAGTAAGAACTGGATCCATTGGGGTTTCATTAATGTCGAGTGGAGGAACAATCTTAGGAGTTTCGCCTAGTTGACTAGGAGTTTCGCCTAGTTGACTAGGAGTTTCGCCTAGTTGACTCGGTTCGCTTGTTTCGTCTGGTGGAATAACAACAATAGTTTCTTCTAGTTGACTCGGTTCGCTTGTTTGGTCTGGTGGAATAACAACAATAGTTTCGCCTAGTTGACCCGGTTCGCTTGTTTCGACTTGAATAGTGGCAACCTCGGGTGTGTCCAAGTCCAGAGAGGACTCCGCCTCTTTGATTCTTCCACGATGGGGCCCATTCAAAATGGGATCATACTTTATTGGTAGGCAGGTTTTGCTAGTTTGATCCGTACAAACCCGAGTCCTTTTGTCGAGTATATCTCGAAAAAGAAATCCCGTGTCTAGCGCCTCAATTCTCTTTTTTAACTCATTATTTAAGTTTTTTTTTTTTTCTTTGTTGTTATTAAGCCAATTTTTGTCTAGTTCATCAAAAGACGGTCTTTCTACTGTGGATGAAGATATCCTGATCCTTTTCATCATTTCTTTGAAAAAAGACAAAGCAGGAAGATATGTAAAAGCTAGTCTTTCTTTTCCATCGCTTCGGCATGTATCAAAAAAATATTGCGAGACGTCCTCTTGTACAGCCCCCATAAACAACTCATTTCTTAGGTATCGTAATGGACGATCCCATCCGTTAGGCTCGAAACAGTCAATCCCACTTGCTTCAATCCCACTGTCTTCATCTTCAATAGCCAACTCGTCGGGTTTAGTGAATCTGCCTTCAACTTCATTCAGATCCACATCCCGCCAATCCACTCCCCATAACGGCCGAGGGGTCTCTAACAAATCCTCCTCCATTTTTTTCAAGCGTTTTCTTTTTTTGTTTTTCGGCATCGAATTAGGCTCCAACCCGCTGAAAGAGTAAGCCTTTTCAATTTGTCTCGTTAGATCGTCGGGTTCGACTCTTCTTTCGACGCAGTCCTCGAATTTAGTCTGCATAATGGGCATCGGCATTCGAGTTGCATAGACGGCACAGGTAATATATAGGAAAATAGTAATTACCCGACCGGTGTTTCGGGGTAGCTCTATTAACACCAAGTATTGCACTTCTGACACAAACCACTCACAGTCTCGTACAAGTTCCGTAAAGTCGTGCCCAAGGTGTTTAGCAAGGTACTGATAAATCTTATTACTGTACTTATTATAGTACGACACACCTTGGGCCAAAAAGGCCGGAAATGCTTCCCCAAGGTACTTGGTAATGGACTTAGTCAATTTTGACACAAGTTGATTCTGAGCGCTCCTCAAACGATATTTGTATAGCCAGGCGAATAATCTTTGCAAGAATAAAAGTAAACAAATTTGACCAATTGACCAACCAACAAAACTACCCGTTAGAAAATCCAGCTTGTTCTTGCATCGAAAGAGATAAACGTGGCCTAATCTGGTTAACAGTGAACTTGGTAAAATAATCTGGTTGGATAATTGAAAAAGGAAACTATTCAGGAAAATGCTCAAAGTGCTGCTGGTACTTATACTGAAAGACGGGTGAAAATTGTCAAACAAATAATAAATCATAAGATAGGGTAGAAAGAAAGCCGTTATTGCGTGCGGTATACACAATAGTCGATGGAGAGGCGCATTATAAATCGATAGGAACCTCACGAGCTGTCCCAGAATCAAACCACTTATTGCTGCTACCTTCTTCTCAGGCTCTTCGACGAAAAGGAAAAAATAAGAAGGTCTAATCGAGAATAGAGTTAGAACCCCAAAATAGAATCCTACGAAAACTGCCGAATTAAGTATCGTTCTGAAAACTGTGACTAAAAGTTGAAAATTCATAGGGTTCCTCCTTTCCCTTTTAAATTAAATTTTTTTTTTGGCACGAAAACTGCCAAATTAAGTATCTTTCTGAAAACTGTGACTAAACGTTGAAAACTCATAGGGTTCCTCCTTTCCCTTTTAAAAATTTAAATTTTTTTTTTGGCACGAAAACTGCCAAATTAAGTATCTTTCTGAAAACTGTGACTAAACGTTGAAAACTCATAGGGTTCCTCCTCTCAATAAATTTCATTTTTTCTTGTCGCTGTTGCAATTCGAATTATACTGGACAAAAAACAATATATACAACTAATAACAAACCGGGTTTCCAATGGACAAAGTCAAAATTCCAACGGCTTTAGCTACTATAACCTTCCCGACCACGATTTTTTCTTTTTTCTAGGCATTTCACCTCGAAATACAAAATTTTATTCTAGTTTGTATTAAAAAAAATAAGAAATAGAAATTCTAAAGAAATAGTGGATTCCATCGTTTCTATGGTTACTTCTTAAACGGTGAGGTCTTCTCTATACACCGGAGCCTTTCACTTTATTTAATGTTATTATTGGTAACTTGTATAGTTCACATTCTTTGGCTCTACCCATGAATTTTCCAGTAACTAGGCCTTTCACAACGAGATCTACATATACAGTAACGGTATTTAATTATGAGGATTGGCTGGGTAGCTGACCCTCTTAGTCCGTTCTTGCAAGAGGGCGGTCTGTTTTTCAATTTTAACCAAGATTTCCTCCGCTTAATGGATAACCATTTGCTACCAATGGAGAATTCTTAAATTGAGGTGATTGGATTTACACCAATGGAAACCATAAATTTCATACACAATGAAAGGCATAGGATCAATGATACTGGAAAATTTTTCTCTTTCCTTTGTTCTAGCTGATGATCTGAACGAGTCGCACATACACCCTAGTACACGTTCCTCGACGTTGAGGGCATCTCTTAAGAGCGGGGGATTTTGTGACATTTCTGATTGGCTGTCTTGTATTTCTAATAAGTTGGTTAATAGTTGGCATGTTGAATCATATACAGAATAGTATGGTTTAGATTGATCCTAACCAGATTCCTCCTATACCGAAGTCCTCTTAGTAAAGGCGGTCAGTAGGGGTAATCTCAAATCATGGATTTACTAGACCTCCCAGTCATCCGCTATAGAATCAACAATTCCATAAGTTCGGGCCTCTGTTGGTGTCATATAAGTATGTCTTTTCAGGTCGGCGATTACCATCGCTATAGACCTGCGCGATCTCATTGCATAATGTCCTAGGACGTAGTTACGTAATTTTGTCACTTCGTCTCCGTCCAGGCCTACGTCAGTCGGGATGCGATTCTTTTCAAAAACACATTTTGGTTGATGAATCATTACCCTGATGATATAATAAAAGGTTCTTCTAGTTCGCCTGAGAAAGGGAAGAGAAAAGAAAGAAAGATAAGAGAATAAGAAGAAAAAAGATAGAATTGAACAACCGTACAGGCATCTTTTGTGCATTGCATACGGCTCTACAATCAAATTGATCCTTACCCTCTATGAAAGAAAGATAAAAATAGGATCTATTAGCCCTCGATCAGTAAATGATCAAATTACCACCCTTCCTTTCGTGGGAGTTCAAAACTACTATGATGGCTCCGTTGCTTTATATATGTATTTCTTTTTTGTCTATGATTAAGCAATCCCAAAGTTGCTTTTTTATTTGATTAAATAAACTAAGGAAAAAAGAATCTTTTTTTTTCACTCGTTCATAACATAAATATTGTTACTAGATCTCCGGTGTGAAAGCAAAAAAGTTTGTGACGCTGAACTGGACTCCCGATAGATAAGAAAAATCATAAATACCTTTTATCTCATACTACTCTCTCGATACATAATCTAATGCTTTGAAAAAACAATCAAAAACTTTCATATATCGAATTCAAAGTGCCATGCTATTATTACTTATATTACTTACTATTCATATTTCATATGGCGAAGGCATAGTCTTCTTTTTTCTCTCAAATAAAACCTCATTGGCGCCAAACGTGAGGGAATGCTAGACGTTTGGTTTGTGTTCCTCCGGACAGGATGAAAGCGGCCATTGAAGCGACTACTCCCATG